ATCCATAATGGAAAAGAACATTTACCTATTTATATAACAGATCGTATGGTAGGCCATAAATTAGGAGAATTTTCACCTACTCTAAACTTCCGAGGACATGCGAAAAATGATAATCGATCTCGTCGTTAACGTAAATTTTAACATTTATTTGAAAATAATAATTAAAAAAAAAATATATATATAAATATTACAAAATGGAATTCTTTGAAAATGAATTTCTTCATGTTAATTATTAATTTATTCATGAAAATCGACCCTTATGATAAAGAAGAACCTCTCAGCATAGTTTTTTGGTGAACAAATGTTTCCAAGAGAAAGTACAAATAGTAATTGCTTAGTAATTAATTCGTAATAGATTCGATTTGTACATAAATAAAAACTTATAATACTCGAATTTATACTTTATTTAGTATTTCGTTGAATATCTTATTTTTCCTTTTTTTTATTGGTTTATTTTGCAGTAACCGCAGCTAGTCACAATATTAATTTCAATGAACTAAGTCAATGAGTTATATATATAGGAAAAAATTTGAAAAAAAAAAACTACACAAATAAAACATATCATTTTATGTATAGTATTGGGGAATTATGGGACAAAAAATAAATCCGCTTGGTTTCAGACTTGGTACAACTCAAAGTCATGATTCTCTTTGGTTTGCACAACCAAGAAATTATTCCGAGAATATACAAGAAGATAAAACAATACGAGATTGTATCAAAAATTATATACAAAAAAATATAAAAGTATCCTCGGGTGTCGAGGGAATTGGACAGATAAAGATTCAAAAAAGAATCGATCTGATTCAAGTCATAATATATATGGGATTTCCAAAATTATTAATAGAAAGTAAGCCTCAAAAAATAGAAGAATTACAGACGAATATGCAAAAAAAACTGAATTGTGTGAATCGAAAACTAAACATTGCTATTGCAAGAATTGCAAATGCTTATAAACACCCTAATATTCTTGCAGAATTTATAGCCGGACAATTAAAAAATAGAGTTTCCTTTCGTAAAGCAATGAAAAAAGCTATTGAATTAACTGAACAAGCGGGTACAAAAGGAGTTCAAGTACAAATTGCAGGACGTATCGACGGAAAAGAAATTGCACGTGTTGAGTGGATAAGAGAAGGTAGGGTTCCTCTACAAACCATTCGAGCTAAAATCGATTATTGTTGTTATACAGTTCGAACTATTTATGGAGTTTTAGGAATCAAAGTTTGGATATTTCTAAACAAAGAATAAAATATTTTTTTTTATCTTCAATGTGTCATATTTATTTTCATTTTAAATATTTAAATAAAAGAAAAAATGAAAAATTACTTAATTTTTATTCCCCAAAAATTTTCAATTTTATAAGATTGAATTGACCAAAAAATCAAATGAATCGTTTGATATTGATCGTATTGCTATGCTTAGTGTGCGACTCGTTAGTTTTTTTAGAACGGTTCAAATTTAACAAAAAAACCGATTCATGGTATAAATTAATGGTATAAATTAATTTAAAAGAACTAATAACCAACTCGTCGCTTCGGATTATCTAGATCTTAAAGAATTAGTCCAACCAAAAAATCGAAAAAAAGATAGGATATATATATTGATAATATTATTATATCAACTGAAATATTGTGCAACATTAAAAAAATCATATTATTAGTTGTAAAGCAATAAGAATATACGGATAAATGAAGGGGTGAAAGAAAGAGAGAAATATATATATGAATGATATAGAATTCGAATATGTAAAGGTCTATGGGTCATCTCAAAACAAGGTAATGTAATAAAGCATCAATATATATTAATGGATATATATGCATATATATGAATATATTCGTAACATAAACAAATTAAGAGCTCTGAATCAATAAAAACTGAGAAGATTGATTCAAGAAAAAATAGATATTCTAAAAGAATCTTACTATTAGATATGAGAGAGCTCCATTGTAGAATTCAGACCTAACCATTGATCGAGAAGCGGCGGGAACGATGAAACCTGCAAATACTTAAGATTTTCTTAAAAACAAATCTTAATGATTCATTAGGTGGGATGGCGGAAGAAACCAAAAAGCAATTCATTTTTTAGGAGTTGTGCCCTACATTACATTTGAATTTGATAAAAAAAGAGTAAATATTCGCCCGCGAGAATTTTGATTTTATTTAATTTTTTTTATTATATATTCGAATTATATTACTAATATTTTTCTAATTATAGGATTGGCGCAAAAATAATAAAAATAAAAAACTTCAAGATTCATTAGAACATTATAATAAAATAATAAAATAAAACAACGTTCTATAGTTATATACGGATAACAAAAATTGTTTATTTTATAAGAATACATAACATATTCAGTTATATATCAAATATATATCAAAACAAGATATAAAAATTTGGAATAGACCGATAGATTCTATGAAATCTCAAAAAATCCCTCGATTCGATTATTGATTAAACATATGAATATTAGTACTTGTTATTGTATCGATTAAATCTATTTATATATAGAATTGCTTCATTTGCGAGGAGCCGTATGAGGTGAAAATCTCATGTACGGTTCTGTAATAGAGATGGAATTGAGAAACACCCATCAATTATAACCCCCAAAGAACCAGATTTCGTAAACAACATAGAGGAAGAATGAAAGGAATATCTTATCGCGGTAATCATATTTGTTTCGGAAGATATGCTCTTCAGGCACTCGAACCCGCTTGGATAACATCTAGACAAATAGAAGCGGGACGGCGGGCAATGTCACGAAATGTTCGCCGAGGAGGACAAATATGGGTACGCATATTTCCAGACAAACCTGTTACAGTAAGACCTACTGAAACACGCATGGGTTCGGGAAAGGGATCTCCCGAATATTGGGTAGCTGTTGTTAAACCTAAGAAAATACTATATGAAATGGGTGGGATACCCGAAAATATAGCAAGAAAGGCTATTTCAATAGCAGCATCCAAAATGCCTATACGAACTCAATTCATTATTTCAGGATAATAATTCAAGATAATAATTAGAATAAAAGGAAAGAGGTCTTTAAGATGAAAACAAAAAATGCAATTGTAGATTCCCTTTTTTGAACACAGAATATTTTAACCTCAATCTTTGGACTGAAAGAATAAAAAATGATATGATTCAACCTCAAACTCATTTGAATGTGGCTGATAACAGCGGAGCACGCGAACTGATGTGTATTCGAATCCTAGGAGCTAGTAATCGACGATATGCTTATATTGGTGACATTGTTGTTGCTGTAATCAAAGAAGCAGTACCAAATACGAACTTAGAAAGATCAGAAGTGATCAGAGCTGTAATTGTACGTACTTGTAAAGAACTCAAACGTAGCAACGGTATAATAATTCAGTATGATGATAATGCTGCAGTTGTCATTGATCAAGAAGGAAATCCAAAAGGAACTCGAATCTTTTGCGCAATCGCCCGGGAATTAAGACAGTTAAATTTCACTAAAATAGTTTCATTAGCACCTGAGGTATTATAAGACGAAACCATAATATGGATACATTAGTTTGTGAAAAAAAAAAATGTGAAAAAAAAAATGGATTAATTAATCTAGTTTATCTCACATATATCCCTTTTGGAATAATTATTATAAGTATTACAAGTAGCAATTATTATATATTTCAGATATATTTCAGATTAATACCGGATAACCGAAAATAAAGAAAATAGATAGAAAGAAAATATATAATATAATAATATATATAAAAGAATATATAGAATAAAAAGAATAGATAGAAATAGAAAAAAAAAGAGAATAATAAATAGAAAAAGGAGCATGTTGATTATATAGAAAGTAAGGGGCAACAATCATTTTCTTTTACTATGGGTAAGGATACCATCGCTGATATAATAACCTATATACGAAATGCTGATATGAATAAAAAAGGAATGGTTCAAATACCATTTACTAACATCACAGAAAACACTGTAAAAATACTTTTACGAGAGGGTTTTGTGGAAAACGTCAGAAAACATATAGAAAACGAAAAATATTTTTTAGTTTTAACTCTACGGTACAGAAGAAACAGGAAAGGATCATCTAAAAGTTTTTTAAATTTAAAAAGGATCAGTACACCCGGTTTACGAATATATTATAATTATCAACGAATCCCCCGAATTTTAGGGGGCATGGGGATTGTAATTCTTTCAACCTCTCGAGGTATAATGACAGATCGAGAGGCTCGATTAGAAAGAATAGGCGGAGAAGTTTTATGTTATATATGGTAATCTTTCTAACATCCTAAATATATGGGAAATTTCTATCCATTTTTTGTAAAAAAGAAAGAGAGAAAACGAAAATTTAGAATATCACTTCACACCCTCTTATATACAAGGGTGAATACGCGAAGCGGGTTTAACTAGAATAAAATAGGGGATTCACGAAGATTTCATTCCTAAATAAAGAACTTCCCCTGGGTATGTTTCAGGTTTCTTTATACAATTAATGCAAATTTGATACAAATTGGATTATAAGTTATATTTCCGAAAAGATTTGAATACTTTTTTTATATGTATACAATCGGAAAAGAAAAAAGTATTAAGTCATTCAATTTAATTAGGATGATTTTCAACTTCAACATTATTTCTGCAGGGAGGGCTACAATTACAAGTTCAAAACGTAAGGAAAGCTTATTTTCTTCCAAAATTTTTAGATTAACTTTTTAAGGAATGATAAATATGAAAATAAGGGCCTCCGTTCGTAAAATTTGTGAAAAATGTCGATTGATTCGAAGACGGGGGCGAATTATAGTAATTTGTTCCAATCCAAGACATAAACAAAGACAAGGATAATATTTTCACAAACGAAGGCTTTCTAAAAAAATAGAATATAGAAAAAGAAAATCGAATATTAAGTCTAGTTATAAACTAGTAAAAAAAGAATTAAAGGATCCGTTTTTGACATGAAATGGATATATCCATACCATATATCTTGGACTTATTTTTATGAAATAATGAAATATGGCAAAACCTATACCTA